TTCAATCTTTTTCCTTCTTCTTGTTGCTGGATATCTCGTTCGTATACATCTTCTCTTTGTTTCCCGAGCCTCTAGTGAGTTACAGACAGAGTTAGAAAAGATAAAATCTTTGATGATTCCATCATACATGATGGAATTTCGAAAACTTATGGATAGGTATCCTACATCTGAACTGAATTCTTTCTGGTTAAAGAATCTCTTTCTAGTTATTCTGGAACAATTAGGAGATTCTCTGGAAGAAATACGGGGTTCTGCTTATGGGGTCAAATCAATACGTTCTAAGAATCAATATTGGAAGATCCATCTCATCGATCTTGTAAGTATCATACCAAATCCCATCAATCGAATCCTTTTTTCGAGAAATACGAGACATCTAAGTCGTACAAGTAAAGAGATCTATTCATTGATAAGAAAAAGAAAAAACGTGAACGGTTATTGGATTGATGAGAAAATAGAATTCTGGGTCGCGAACAGTGATTCGATTGATGATGAAGAAAGAGAATTCTTGGTTCAGTTCTCCACCTTAACGACAGAAAAAAGGATTGATCAAATTCTATTGAATCTGACTCATAGTGATCATTTATCAAAGAATGACTCTGGTTATCAAATGATTGAACAACCGGGATCAATTTCCTTACGATACTTAGTTGACATTCATAAAAAGGATCTATTGAATTATGAGTTCAATAGATCCTTTTTAGCAGAAAGACGGATATTCCTTGCTCATTATCGGACAATCGCTTATTCACAAACCTCGTGCGGGGCTAATAGTTTTGATTCCCCATCTCCTCATGGAAAACCCTTTTCGCTCCGCTTAGCCCTATCCCCTTCTAGAGGTATTTTAGTGATAGGTTCTATAGGAACTGGACGATCCTGTTTGGTCAAATACCTAGCGACAAACTCCTATGTTCCTTTCATTACGGTATTTCCGAACAAGTTCCTGGATGACAAGCCTAAAAGTTATCCTATTGATGATATTGATTATAGTGACGATATCAATATTGATGATAGTGAGGATGACCTTGATATTGATACGAAGCTGCTAACTATGTATATGACGTATATGACGCCAAAAAGAGACCAATTTGATATTGATATCACCCTTCAATTCGAATTAGCAAAAGCAATGTCTCCTTGCATAATATGGATTCCAAACATTCATGATCTGCATGTGAATGAGTCGAATTACTTATCCCTCGGTCTATTAGAGAACTATCTCTCCAGGGATTGTGAAAGATGTTCCACTGGAAAGATTCTTGTTATTGCTTCGACTCATATTCCCCAAAAAGTGGATCCCGCTCTAATAGCTCCGAAGAAATTCAATACATGCATTAAGATACGAAGGCTTCTTCTTCCACAACAACGAAAGCACTTTTTCATTCTTTCATATACTAGGGGATTTCACTTGGAAAAGAGGATGTTCCATACTAACGGATTCGGGTCCATAACCATGGGTTCCAATGCGCGAGATCTTGTAGCACTTATCAACGAGGCCCTATCAATTAGTATTACACAGAAGAAATCCATTATAGAAACTAATACAATTAGATCAGCTCTTCATAGAAAAACTTGGGATTTTCGATCCCATATAAGATCGGTTCAGGATCATGGGATCCTTTTCTATCAGATAGGAAGGGCTGTTGCACAAAATGTACTTCTAAGTAATTGCCCCATAGATCCTATATCTATCTATATGAAGAAGAAATCAAGTATGGGAGGGGATTCTTATTTGTACAAATGGTACTTCGAACTTGGAACGAGCATGAAGAAATTCACGATACTTCTTTATCTTTTGAGTTGTTCTGCCGGATCGGTCGCTCAAGATCTTTGGTCTTCATCCAGACCCAATGAAAAGAATTGGATCACTTCTTATGGATTCGTTGAGAATGATTCTGATCTAGTTCATGGCCTATTACTATTATTACTATTAGAAGTAGAAGGCGCTCTGGCTCTGGCGGGATCCTCACGGACAGAAAAAGATTGCAGTCAGTTTGATAAGAATCGAGTGACATTACTTCTTCGGTCCGAACCAAGGAATCAGTTAGATATGATGCAAAAGGGATCTTGTTCTATCGTTGATCAGAGATTTCTATATGAAAAATACGAATCGGGGTTTGAAGAAGGGGCCCTCGATCCGCAACAGATAGAGGAGGATTTCTTCAATCACATAGTTTGGGCTCCTAGAATATGGCGCCCTTGTGGCAATCTATTTGATTGTATCGAAAGGCCCACTGAATTGGGATTTCCCTATTGGACTGGGTCATTTCGGGGCAAACGGATCATTTCTCATAAAGAGGATGAACTTCAAGAGAATGATTCGGAGTTCTTGCAGAGTGGAACCATGCAGTACCAGACACGAGATAGATCTTCCAAAGAACAAGGCTTTTTTCGAATAAGCCAATTCATTTGGGACCCTGCGGATCCATTCTTTTCCCTATTCAAAGATCAGCCCTTGTTTTCACGTCGAGAATTCTTTGCAGATGAAGAGATGTCAAAGGGG